CCCAAAAAATCCGTGGGCTGATTTAATGATTGATTGATATAGAGTCTTCTTGTTTGCACCCATAGGGAAAAATTATATTGCCAAAAATTGACAAAGTAATAGTTTAATTTAGTCATCAGAAGAAATGGCCCCCTTGAAGCCAGAATCCATTTTCCTTGATACCTAACATAATGCAGAAAAGGATCCTTGAAGAACCACAGGATAATCGAAGGGTGCTTAGTAAATACTTTTACAAAATGTTCTAACTTTAGGTAGAAATAAACTCGCGCAAGAAAGGCTCTGTAAGATGTTGATCGTAAATGAGAAGATTGGTTGCGGAGAAAAACCAAGATGGATTCGCATTCACACACATAAGAATTATATAGGAACAATAAAAATCTTTGATTCTTTTTTTTTGAAAAATTGGAAACAGATCTCTTTAGAGTAATAACACTATTACAATACTCATAAAGAAAGAATCGTAATAAATGCAAACAAGAGGTATCTTTTACCCAGTACCGAATAGTTTGAACCAAGATTTCCAGATGGACAGGGTGAGGTATCAATATATCTAACACAAAACTTAAACGTAAAAATTTGTCCTCTAAAAAAGGAAACGTTGAATGAATTGGTCGTAAATTTTGCGATTTGTTGAGCTCTTTTCCTTCTAGGGAAGATATTAATCGCATAGAAAATGGAATTTCCGCAATAGCTGCAAACCCCTCTGAGATCTGTTGCGAATAAAAATTTTTCTTGTGCCCAAGAAAGTCGTTTTTGTTAGAATCATTAACAGAAAGAATCAAAAAACTCTGTTGATACATTCGAATAACTAAACGTTTTACAACTAGTAAACTGTAGTTTGTGTCATAACCTTTATTTAGATTTGACAACAAACTGGGCCCGTTTAAAACAAAACCCGAATCATGTACAAGTGCATAAATATATTCTTGAAAGATAAGTGGATATAAAAATTCGTCTTGCCAAGATCTATCTAGTTCTAAATATCCTTGGAATTCCTCCATTTAAAATGAGACCGGAAACGAAAAGAAAAGTCGAGGGTTTCTTGGGTTATAAAATGATACATAGTGCGATACAGTCAAAACAAGGTATTCTAGTACAAAAAATAGATACCTCGGAAACAGGTAAACTCATCAACGGACTTTCTATCTTTTTTCCATCTAATTGGTTTTGTTCCTATATAGGATAAGAAAAGAAGATGGTTAGAAATCCTTTATTTTTTCAACTCAATCGCTCTTTTGATTTTGGAAAGGAAAAAAGTCTCCTTATCAATATACTGTTTCTTCTACACATTCATCTCCATTTTCTTTTCTAATGGAAAATGTCTAATAGTTAGGATTCACAAAAAAATCGGTAATCCACTCCTGGAAAAGCCGTACCGCATCAGTCACTAATTTATTTTTAACGTTTAATTAGGGCGGGTAATCGTTCCAATTAAGAACAGAAGCTCGTTGCTTTTTCTTTCCCTACAATTAGAGCCATAAGGCTCGATCCGTGTATTCAATCGACCCAACTTTGAATTCATTTCATTCTAAAAATCTTTGTACCGATCTAATAAGAACAAAATTATTTCATAATTCTCCATTGATACGACATGCTCTTTTTTCCATTCATTCCTTTCAGGATCAGTCGTGGTCTTACAAACTCTACCGATGGTGTGGACGAATCCCTTGCTTCATCCAAATGTGTAAAAGGCCCTAGCCGCACTTAAAAGCCGAGTACTCTACCATTGAGTTAGCAACCCAAAGAGAGTATAGGATATAGATACAATCGAGATCAAAATAACGAAATTAGACAAGCCAACCAAAACGTTGAATTAGCAAAAAAGAAAAAAAGGATCAACTGACAATAAAGAAATTTTCAAAAAAAACTAGTAAAAAACTAGACTGTTTCTTAGATATTTTCATCCACTACATTATAGATTAGATATCTAGTCTATTTTTTCTCTATCTTTCTATCTCTATATTCTCAGATATTCTTTTTTTTTATCTATCCATTGCCTTATAAGCAGTTTTGTATCACAACAAATTCAACGAATCTTTGAATAAAGTAAAAAACAAAACCTGTGTTTTGTATGTAGGACAAACAAATAGAAAAAAACAGATCCATTTACACTTGAATTATATTTGTTCACTACACTCTTGTCAATATGTATATTAAAAAAAAGAGGAAATATATAGAACGAAAAATCTAGATTATCCAAATTTCATTATAAATTTAAGATAAGAAAAAAATAAATTGAACAAATAAAAAAGAACTTGTGTTGGATTGGCACTATCTAAATTAGCTAAAAAAATAAGGTAGATGATTAGAAAAGAATGTAGATCGAAATACAAAAGAAGTAGAAAAATATCAATAATTATACGTCAAATAATTAATTCTTTTTGCGTATAGTTTCAAAGAAAAGCACCCAATTGAAATGAATGTCAGAATTGCTTATTGCTAGCTCCAATTCCGACTTTTAGTTATTTGGTCAATATAAAACTCGCTTGGTTTATTCACTTGATCCTTTTTTCTAGACATCTTATAGAAATAAGTATAAATAAGAAAATTTTTTATTTTGATCAATCATTAAATATTAAATAAATGGAGACACAGCCTCCTACAAGAGCAATAAAAAATAGGCCGGAATAGAGCAAAAAGAGTGGTAATAAGAAAGACAGGATTCTATCAAACTATATATGAATCACCCAAGTTCCTTTCTTGTTGTATTTTTTTTTATTTAATTAAGTGAATGTCGTTTCAGTAGGGCGAAGTTCTTTAAAAACCTCTGCCTTCGTTAAAATATCATAAACAGTTCCGGTAGGTTGAGCGCCCCTTTCAAGAAAATATATAATAGCGGGAACATTTAAATAAGTTTGATTCTTTATCGGATCATAAAAACCAACTTTCCGAAGATCTCTTCCTTCTCTTCGGGACCGAACATCAATTGCAACAATTCGATAGACGGCTCATTGGGATAGATTATATGAACAATACCCCCCCTAGAAACGTATAAGAAGTTTTCTCCTCGTACGGCTCAAGAAAAATGATTTTTTTTTCAAGTTCTGAAAAATTCTAATGGCAAATAGATCCATAAAATCATTAAAAGAATTCGACTAAGAATTAAGCCCCCTTTGCTCTTATTCTTCTTTCCTGAAAAACCACTTGCACTCATAACTCAAGTTGAATAACTCTCAAATAATTCAAAAGAAACATTTGGTTTATATTTTTTGAGTGGTCTCTAACCCTCCCCTGTCTAGCTTACTTAACCTCTATTGGAATTCTTTATTCTTATTCGAATCCAGTTGTTGATAAAATTGAGAAAGAGAAGGGCCTTTCCTTGTTTCGGAATCTCTTTACTTTGAATCGTTAGGTTTATACATTACTTCGTTGATCTTTAATCCTTTCAAAATGGCAGCAACATACCCTTTTTGTGATTGTTTATCAAAGAAAAGAATCATACAAATACTCGATTCTCTCACAATATATTTTGTTATCGAAAAGGTTTATCAACTCCAACAAATTTTCCTTTTGGGTTGGAGATTTGGCGGGATTGGATCCTCTCGATTTATCTATCAAAAATATACTTACGAAGTTGTTCGAATTTATTGATTCACACTAACCCTAGATTCTTGCTCTTAAGAAATGAATCAATACTTTCTACTCGAGCTCCATCATGTACTAGTTTAAATTAACTACAACAAACACAATAAAAAAAGTGTGGGTCCTAGTCTAACAGAACAGGGGATGTCGAGCCAAGAGCACCTTTTATATTTATATAAAAAATGATGGATCTAAAAATCCACACCAGATCGGGTCCTTCAAGTCGCACGTTGCTTTCTACCACATCGTTTCAAACGAAGTTTTACCATAACATTCCTCAAATTTTGAACCGGTATGCAATTGATTCAATTATGGAATCATGAATAGTCATTGGTTTAGTCAGTACGTACATAGAAATCTATACTTTAATTCGATCTATATTCTATATTCAAATATCTATATATTCCTATATATATTCTATTCATATATTCTTTTAGATTATTTACATTAAATAATATACTAATGATCTATAGAATGTAATGAAATTCTATCTAATTTTGGTTTATGTTTATATAGAAATATAAGAAAAATTAAGTAAATTTAAAAATAGAAAAAAGATTCCTAATTCAACATCATTATTGGAATTTTATTAGTGATTGGGATTTTTCTACATTTACAATAAAAGCCAAAAATACATACAGCTTTTTTATAGAACTCAGCATTAATGATTTAATTAATGATTTAAAGAAAAACGATTGGTATAGCGAAACAAGAACTTGGAAAAACAAATCTTATTTTTTCACAAAAATAGTAAACCCTTCTTACTGAAATCAAAGGTTATATAGATAAGATACGAATATTTCCTCATTTTATACGTTACGTATTTCTTTTTTTTGGGGTTCACTAAATTTTCCATTAAGGCGAATAGAATGTCTGAATCACCTTCTCTTTCAACCAGCACATAGATTTTTACTTATTCATTCGTTATAAAATAAAGAACAAAATACGAATTCTCAAAAAATGAAGTGTCAAATTACATATGGAACTTCATTTTTTGAGAATTCGGTTCAAAAAAAAATTGGTAGATATGTAAATCGACACCTTTTATTGTTGATTAATTCGTATCTACCCCCGCCCGGTTATAGGTATCAGGGGGCAGAACCCCCCACAAAAAGCGCCCGTTTTATTTACATACAATACACAATTATAAACTGTCTAGGTACAAAACGAAACAGACCTAAATTCAATATTTGTTCTTCCTTGTTTCAACATAGTTAACATAAGAACTTTAATCCTATTGATTGAATTCAATATCAACAATCTCAATAAGTACTAAAATAGACTCTTATTTTGTTTCGAATACATATACACAATATGGAGAATTTTTCATTTAGCTGCCTCATTTAAGGGATAGAGAATATAGAGTTGCTTTCACATTTTAATTATGAATGTATCTTTGAGAATTCTATTAATATTAACATAACTCTTAGTATATTTTTATTTTATTCGATTTAATTGTTGTAATTGAAATTTACAGAACCAATCTATTATCCTATCTTGCCTTGCCTATATTAGATCACAATTAGATTCAGTTATATCTATGTGTGCTTTGAATCCAATTCCGTTTGTAAAAAAGATAGAATTCAGAAACGAATCTTTAAATAAAATAAAAAAGGCGAAAGAAGACAAAAATTCTCTATACTTACTAGAGTAAGACTAGACTTTAGATTTTATATTACAAACAGTCCCTTAAATTTTAGGATAGAATCCAGATGCTCTGGGACGGAAGGATTCGAACCTCCGAATAGCGGGACCAAAACCCGTTGCCTTACCACTTGGCCACGCCCCACTTCGATTTCTATTCTAGACTAATATTGTTATTGATTGTTCGTCAATTCCCGCCAAAATCTCTATAGAATCCTGTCGATTGTTATTAGGATTTTCACCCATGTCGGTAGAGAATTAAACTGAATTTCTTGATCATTACATATAATTTAATTAAGATAATGTATGAAAGTATGATTTTTTCTATTCTCTTTTGATTTGAGAATGGAAGAGTTTTTGATTGAGGAAGTTCAAAAAAAAAGAAAGGATTTTTGATCTACTTTGCTTTCTTTATTTTTCGCTTATCTTATATCAATAACTCAAAAAAAAATGCAATAATCTTCAAAAAAAAAAGATGTCTGCTATGTTTAATATCTTTAATTTGATCTGTATTTGTCTTAATTCTGCCCTTTCTTCGAGTAGTTTTTTATTCGCCAAATTGCCCGAGGCCTACGCATTTTTGAGTCCAATCGTCGATTTTATGCCAGTCATACCTCTACTCTTTTTGCTACTAGCCTTTGTTTGGCAAGCTGCTGTAAGTTTTCGATGAGATTTCAAATATTGTCCTAGAAAAATGAACGGTTTATTCGAGAAAAGAAAAAAGTATAATATGGTTAGACTAATAAATAAAATGAAATAAATGAAAAGATCAGATATATCTTAATAGTATTAACTCTCAATTCCAATTTCAACTATAAAAAAAAGTCTTGGATAGCCTCGAAAACTTGGAATCACTTCCTTTCTCGTTCTAACAACAATTTCCGTGAAAGACCTTGTGAGGTCTTCAACAAAAATTGTGGGTAGGAAAGCGGTTGTTTATATTTGATAAAAGGGAGCCTCCTAACACTTAACAAATAAATGCATTTTTTTTTCTTCTTTTTTTGATTTACAGAAACGACTTTTATTCTCGGTGTCAAAATAGAATATATGGGGGAATCTATTCTCTTTTTTACCAAAAAAGATCTTGGAGATTGTGTAATGCTTACTCTCAAACTCTTCGTTTACACAGTAGTGATATTCTTTGTTTCTCTCTTCATTTTCGGATTTCTATCTAATGACCCAGGACGTAATCCTGGACGTGAAGACTAAAAGAGGAGTTTCCTTACTTTTTTGAGTGTCTTTTTATTTGTTTATCAAATTTTTTTATCAAATAAAAAGAATTCAAGAAATTCGAAAGAGAAAAAAAGTAAATCATCAACAGAACCGGAAAGAGAGGGATTCGAACCCTCGGTACGAATGACTCGTACAACGGATTAGCAATCCGACGCTTTCGTCCACTCAGCCATCTCTCCCTATTGAAAAAAAGCCATTACTAATTACATACAAAAAAGAATTACTAATTACTATAGTTAAATTACACAAAACGTGCCATTTTTCAAATCTTTTTCTAGGTTTTCAATTAAATATTTCAATATACAATCAATATCAATATAATTATATAATATCAATAATATCAAATTTCAATTCTTTCCAATTCTAGACTCTTCTAAATTCTAAAGAATAATTTATACATTCTATTATACATTCATTCGATTCTATATAGAATAATGAACCTGAAAGAGAAGTCAAATTTTTTAAGTTTTTTAGATTATTTATTCAGAATTCATATTCCCTTTTTAAATAAAACATTTTATTTTTTTGTAAATCTATTATATTAATTATATATATATTATACTCTATTAGAATTCATTATAGTCTAATAGATACAAGAAGTTAATATATTATCTCTATATAAGCATAAACAGAATATCGATTATAAATGTAGATTCTATCTAGATATAGGAAAAGTCTGATATGATATATATAAATATGATATATATAAGCAGAATATACAAAAAATATGGATACAAACATATTATGCAAACATCTAGAATATATAAAGTCGAATATAAAAATACATATCGAACTCAATCAAAAAAGAAAGAAAAGAAAAAACAATTAATATAAATAAAACCAGAAATACTTTTAGCGAAAGGCCTTTTATTCCCATGGCCTGGCCTGGTCAATACCTTGCCGGGCCTTTTTTGAATTCAACGGATCATCCAATTTTTTATTTATTTTATAACTATACTATATATATTAACACTATGATAAATATAAATAGTATAAAATAAAAAAGTATAAAAAAAAGAGTATAAGAATAGTATAAAAACT